TCCGTCTGGTATCAAAAGAGTAAAGAAAAAAAAGAATGTATTAATCGTGGTGGGTTCTCCTGATTCTTTCACAGAAAGAAAGACAGTAAGCTTAGATCAAATAGGAAATAGAAGTATCTAATAGATAGTTATCTATCTTGATGGTATATTTTTATGTTTTTTGCTTAGTAAAGAAAGGTATCAAAACAAATAATAGGTCTTACTATTCTTATATGCTCCATTAGAACCATTCCTTTGATATTTCCAAGGAAAAGGCGTGTGTATCATCATATTTGTACTTAAAGCTTCCTGATTTTAGTTTTACAGAAACCTTAAAATAGAGAAACTTGTTACGAGTGTATTTATTTAATTGGTTTGGTTCATCAATAGTCTTAAGTCATAATCCCATTTTGACTCTGCGCCATTGATTCCACTATGATTATTAATTAATAATAATAGAATAATTCCTTCATAGAAATAGGGGACATAATTCACATGGATATAGTAAGTCTTGCTTGGGCTGCTTTAATGGTAGTCTTTACATTTTCCCTTTCACTTGTAGTATGGGGAAGGAGTGGACTTTAGAGCTGGGGGCACTGCTAATTGCTCAATCGAACTGTATTAATTCTTTATTGATTATTTTGCGAAGCCTTAAAAATGTCTTCAAAATTGTACTGGAATACAGTAATGAATGATTACCATAATTGTATTTCGAAACTCAAATCTACGCATGATAGGAGATTTTTTCCAACCTAATTTTTCTCCATTTTGGTGAATCAGCTCTTATCAGAATTATAGATATTACAATAAGAAAAACTAATACCTATTTTTTTTTCTTTACTTTTACCTTTCTAAAAGAAAGTCGTTCCCCTATTACGACAATACATATTTTATTTCTATTGGAAACGAGGTGATTAGTGATTGTCCAAAGAGGTCCTAGACATAATAAAATGAGATCTTTCTTACGTTGAGCGACCCACATATCACACATTTAACATTTGTTTTAGACTCCTAGAAAATTTTTTATGCTTTTTTTGACTCATCTCATGTTTAAGCATGAAAAATAGGCAGGGTCCGCTCTACTTCTTTTAGAAATCCGAAGAAGTTACTGTATAACTTAACTCTGCGGATCATCCCTTAATTGTTCAATCAATGACTTCTTTCTTAAGATGGGAAATAAAACTCAAAGAAATAGAATTAGAGTACTACTATCTATATGTACATCTAATATATGTACATATATATTGTAATTTAATACTCAAAAATAGTATACAATACTAGCAGGTGTGGTAGAAAGAACTATATATCTAGATATATAGTTCTTTCTACCACACCAGATTAAATACTTAATAAGATACTTTTGATTCCAGCCCAATCATTTCATTTAAGACTTAGAGTTTGAATCCCTTCTTTCGTTTCTTGAATGATTGATAAGAACTAAGAATTCAAGTTTCATTCAAATTAATCATTTTGGCTGACCGTTTTTACATAGATGATAAGTAAAAAAGCCGTAGGAACTAGAATGAACAGCGCAGTAGCAATAAGTGCGAGAATATTGACTTCCATAATATAATCTTCCTTTTTTTGTTTCGCAATAACTCGGGATCTAATCCCATAGAGATGATAAATTTGACTCCTGTAAATTCAATGGGATGAATTACATCCTAATGATACTGAATCAGATCAATATTATGAATAACAATTTCTGATCTATCAAACCAATTCATCGTCGAGAATCGAATAGTATAACATGGAAAGATCTTTTATCCATACTAAATCAAAAATACCATTTTTGATTGGACCGGAAATACACATCATTGTATTTTCATTCCCTTTTTCACCTTTTCTTTTCTATAACCTATTATCTTCCTTATACAACTTTCCTACTTATACATAGAATTATGTAAATAAAATTATGAGGTATCATATGACTGGTATTCTCTGAGTCATACACAGATCCAAACAGTATAAGTGAGATGGAAAAAGAAAGGATTAAGTATAAAAAAAAGAATAGTCGAACAAATGAAATTTCATTTACTAAGAAGAAGAAAGGGGCGCTGCTTGGTTGGCCTTTTCTTTTATTTTATTAGTATCCTCTTTATTGGATTGGGATTGGAACGTATACATGAAAAATTCAGTATGCAATTAAAATGAGAATGAAATAGATTGTTTTCAATTAGTATTAATAATTGAGGATACACAAAAAAAGTTGGAATTAGAAAGAATGTGCTTTAATCTGAAACCGGGTAATTAAATTATATTAAGTTCATTGTGTATCGTACAATAAACGAAGACAATATGTGTCTGTACTGCCCATATTTTATGGGCACTCCATTCCATTTCGTCAATCAAAAACAAGCGAAAAAGAAAGTGAGTATGGTATCTCTTAAACTTAAAATACTGAATATAGCAATATTACCGATTGTACCAATCCACATATGTCTCCCCTTATCCATTAGTACTAGGGAAAGAAATGGAAATTCCCGTATTTGTCTGATGATAAATGCGAAACAAAAACAAAAGAAAAAAAAATCCCCCTCCCCGCACCGGGGATTCCATTTTTCTCCCCGTCTTCCCTTTCGCGAAAAATAGAGAAAGGCATTGAGAAATTCATCGGATCCTAGTTCGGGACTGACGGGGCTCGAACCCGCAGCTTCCGCCTTGACAGGGCGGTGCTCTGACCAATTGAACTACAATCCCAGCGAGGTGTATAGCATATATATTTTTCTTGTTTCATAAGTAAGAACATTCTACTTGTCATGTTGTAACGTAACAGATACACGAATGATATAGTGATATCATATCTACATAAACACGGACTTTAGTGAGAGTGATGCAGATTATTAGTAAGGAGTTATTTTTTATTTTATTGGTAAAATAAAAATAGAAAATCAATCTTTCAATGAGATGAGAAAAATATATATATATATAGATAGAGTAAAAAAATAGACCCTTTTTCTTTATTTCTACGTATACCGATCAGGCATTTCTTTTCTGTAGGACAAATTGGTTATATTATACTCATATAGCGGTGAATTTTTGGGCCGAGCTGGATTTGAACCAGCGTAGACGTGTCGCCAACGAATTTACAGTCCGTCCCCATTAACCGCTCGGGCATCGACCCAGGAAGAATTCATTCTAGGCTTATTGATAATCTATGATCAACTTCCTTTCGTAGTACCCTACCCCCAGGGGAAGTCGAATCCCCGTTTCCTCCTTGAAAGAGAGGTGTCCTAACCACTAGACGATGGGGGCATATCCGCCCGACCGTCATCATACTATGATGATAGTATGAACAGTTTTTTGGAATTGTCAATATAATCTAATGGTATCGCTAGATCCGAAGAGTCTTTCTATGTTATGATTCTATCAAATTAGAACATTTTTTTTTTTTGATGCTTCATGAATGAAGTATCCCATACTATTCGATATAACGAAAGGAAGTCTAGGATTCCTTCAGTTCAGGCAATGATTGGCCCGAAAGAATAAGGGGTATGGGGGGTAAAACCTCATTTCATTTCTTCAATTTCCACTCATTGCTTCCTTTCTCGTTCAAATAAAATATGATATATCTATCACTATCTCATACTAAGCCAGAAAATGCAAAAACGAGAAAAATTTTACCCACTTTTTTCTTCTATTATGAGTCTACTGCATATATACATATCTGTAGTAGACTCATAATAGAACATGGCTAATTCATGAATTGAATAGGGCCCTTTTAACTCAGTGGTAGAGTAACGCCATGGTAAGGCGTAAGTCATCGGTTCAAATCCGATAAAGGGCTTTTTCATGAAACTCAAGTCTTAGTTTTCGTTCTTCGGCGGAGAATACAGATATTGTTGATATTAAACAAAAAAAAAAGAAAAAGGCAACCACCATTATAACGAGTTATTATTATTATGAGTTATAGTTAAAAAGTTGAACGTTTAATCATTATCATAATGACTAATTGAACTTATTGAGGGGATTCTACCCTGTAGTGACATAGTAGTCCTCTTCATATCTTATTATTTTGCATTTTTTTGTCCTGGGACATAATAGAAATATTCTAGGTATACAATCCCTATTTATTAATCTGCCAAACCAAACTATTCCTACTTCCCCATTGTTCCTACCAATGTTCCTACCAAATCTGCCATAAAATTATAAATAAAAAAGTAAGTGGACCTGACCCCTTGAATCATGACTATATCAGCTATTCTGATATTTAAATTCGATATATATTAAATTGTAGAAAGCGGTTTTTTTTATTTCCTTAGACCACACAAGACAAAAATTTGTCGATATTCGATATTTTTTATTTTATCTTCTTGTTATGTTAATGGATACTCCATAGGAATAAATCGCTATTCTTTTCCGATACATATAAAAAAAGTATATTCTATTATTTCGAAAATCTATTTTTCAATATCTTTCCTTGATTTCAGAATCCGATATTGTTTTGTTCCAGCAATACAATAGAGGACGAATGCGAGAAAGGAAAGGGGTTTTCATTTCCAGTCTACCATTATTTAATATTTCATTTAGGGGCAGGGAAAAAGGAATTTTCTTTTTTTTTGTTTGACCCGTTAATAGATATACTCTGGAATATGAGTCAGAGGACAATTCAGGGTTCAAATGTTTATATAGTAAGAACTAGTCGAATCGAACTCATGATTTACCTAGGTTAGTTTATGGACCAATAGAAAATAAAAAAGAAGATTTTGTATCTTCGAAACACACTGTATTGTAAAGGGCATTGAACGAAGAATCGTCCATCGATAATCGAACTGTCGCATGCCTTGGAAATAAGATGAAGTGTTCGGAAATGGTTGAAGTAGTTGAATAGGAGGATCACTATGACTATAGCTATTGGTAAATTTGCCAAAGAAGAAAATGATTTATTTGATATTATGGATGATTGGTTACGGAGAGACCGTTTCGTTTTTGTAGGGTGGTCCGGCCTATTGCTCTTTCCTTGTGCTTATTTCGCTTTAGGGGGCTGGTTCACAGGTACAACTTTTGTAACTTCATGGTAT